AAATACAAAATAAAAAACTCAAATGCTTCCATTGTTTGTTGTGTTGGATCCACAATTCATCCTATGGATCTTTAGGATTGGTCTATTCTTTTATATTCTTTAGTTTCGGTCATGATCAAGGCACGTATCACAACTTCTTCTACCCATCCTGTATATTGTCCTTTTCATTCCGTGTTGGAATAGAAATTTGTTCGATTAGTAATCGGCGAGATTTTACCAAAAAAAAAAAATTATTCATAACATAAGAGAGAACAAATATTTCTTTTTTTTTGATTCGAATGTGACACAAGAAGAAAGAAATCCCTATTTCGATTTAAAATTTCTAAATTTTGATAATAAATTAATTTAATTCAATATGGAGTTCCATCATATATGTCATCAACTATATCCTATATAGTTATAGGGAAGGAATATACCCGGTTCTTACAAAATAAAATCATTTTTTTTTTTATTTTTAATAATCACTCCTTCTTTTAGTAGTTAATAATCCTAGTGATTGGATCCATATGCTTATTCTGATAGCAAATGAAATATTGAAATTATTTTTCATCGAATGACTATTCATCTATTGTATTTTCATGGAAATAGGGACAAGAAAACTCTATGGAAAAATGGTGGTTCAATTCGATATTGTCTAAGGGGAAATTCGAATTCAGGCGCGGTCTAAGTAAATCAAGTGATAGGTTTTGTCCTATTGAAAATACCAGTGTAAGTGAGGATGCGGTTATAAATAATACGATTCATAGTTGGAGTGGTAGTTCTAGTTACAGTAATGGTGATCCTTTAGTAGGTGTTAGGGACATTCGGAATTTTCTCTCTGATGACACCTTTATAGTTAGAGATAGTAATAGGGATATTTATTCCATATATTTTGATATTCAAAATCAAATTTTTGAGATTCACAATGATCCTTCTTTACTGAGTGAACTAGAAAATTCTTTTTTTAGTTATCGTAATTCTAGTTATCTCACGAATGAATCTAAGAATAATGATTCCTACTATGATCGTTACATGTATGATACTAAATATAGTTGGAATAATCACATTAATAGTTGCATTGACTCTTATCTTCGTTCTCAAATCCGTATTGAGAGTTCCATTTTAAGTGGTAGTCACAATTACAGTGACAGTTACATTTATAATTACATTTGTGATGAAGGTAGAAATAGTAATGAAAGGGACAGCTCAAATATAAGAACTATCAAGAATACTATAGATTTCAATATAAGAGAAAATTCTACTAATTTTGATTTGACTCAAAAATATAGGCATTTGTGGGTTCAATGCGAAAATTGTTATGGATTAAATTATAAGAAATTTTTTAAGTCAAAAATGAATATTTGTGAACAATGTGGATATCATTTGAAAATGAGTAGTTCAGATCGAATCGAACTTTCGATTGATTCAGGTACTTGGGATCCTATAGATGAAGACATGGTTTCTCTGGATCCTATTGAATTTCATTCGGAAGAAGAACCTTATAAAGATCGGATTGATTCTTATCAAAGAAACACAGGATTAACTGAAGCTGTTCAAACAGGTACCGGTCAACTAAATAGTATTCCTATAGCAATTGGAGTTATGGATTTTCAGTTTATGGGGGGTAGTATGGGATCCGTAGTAGGAGAAAAAATTACCCGTTTGATCGAGTATGCTGCCAATAAATTTTTACCTCTTATTCTAGTGTGTGCTTCCGGAGGAGCACGTATGCAAGAAGGAAGTTTGAGCTTGATGCAAATGGCGAAAATATCTGCTGCTTTATATGATTATCAATCAAATAAAAAGTTATTCTATGTATCTATCCTTACATCTCCCACTACTGGTGGAGTGACGGCTAGTTTTGGGATGTTGGGGGATATCATTATTGCCGAACCTAATGCCTACATTGCATTCGCAGGAAAAAGAGTAATCGAACAAACATTGAATAAGACAGTACCTGAAGGTTCACAAGCGGCTGAATATTTATTTCATAAGGGCTTATTCGATCCAATCGTACCACGTAATCCTTTAAAGGGTGTTTTGAGTGAGTTATTGAAGCTTCACGCTTTTTTTCCTTTGAATTCTAATTCCATTAATATTAATTAAGTATGTATGAAGTAGTAAGTAGAGCCTTAAGTTTAATTATTTTATTTGTAGTGAACCAATAATTAGTTTATTGGAATCAAAGTAAAAATTAGAAAGATGTATTTTTTCTTTGGTGACATAAGATTTAATACAAAATTGTATTGTATATTGTATTGTATATTGTATTGTATAAAGTATAGACAATTCTTTTTTTTTTTTTTACCGATATTTTTGATTAGTAATCAGTAAACCTCTATCAACAAGATAAAAAAAAAAAAAAGAAAATCCTGCCTTATGCAAAATTCAGATTAGGCAAATAAACCGTTTCCTTTTTTCTGTCTATGTATATATATAATTCAAATATAGAAAATATAGCTATAGAGTATCATATCTTTTCTCCCGAGAAATCTATACTTTGGCTAAGAATCCCTCTTGTTGAATCGAATTCTAATGAGTCGTTCGGGATTTTCTATTTTCTAATAAAATAAAAATGAAATAAAAAAGGGAATTCAAATGATAAGACAAGAATGGATTTTAGCATACATATATTTTTCTATTTCATGTAGAAAGACGAATTAAGTATTATTTAGTTCATTCTACATTCTTTAATTAGACATTCCTTGCATTTCTTTATTATATATATACTCACTTAGATATACTTAGTATAATTATATACGAATTATAATTATTATAAGATATCTTTATAACAGGTACAAATATTACATCGAGGTACCCATTTTATGACAACTTCCAACTTACCCTCTATTTTTGTGCCTTTAGTAGGCCTAGTATTTCCGGCAATTGCAATGGCTTCTTTATTTCTTTATGTTCAAAAAAACAAGATTGTTTAGATCCGATGGGTCCCAACTCATCTATTTTTAAGACTTATATATAGATAACACGCATATCTATTTATATTTAATAGAATATGGTGTAACATATGGCTTCCTCCAAACATAAATGGGGGAGCTATTGTGTGTGTGTAAATCTATGATATGGATGAGTTATGACTATATTCAAATAGATCGGAATCGAGGCGGATAGCTGAAATGAAAAGTCAACGTATCCATATAGGTGTAAATATTTATGGGAGATCATATTATATTATTATATTAAAGTAAATGTTATTATTTGAGCCCTAACCAATTCGATCAATTACTCTTAACTTAAAGAGTTACATCAGAATGGCGCTAGTTGATGAGAGTTACTTCGGAAATAAAAAAAGAAAGTCAAATCCATTTAGACTATTTTCTCAATTCTAATAAAATGTAACTGGATCTAGTATGAGTTGGCGATCAGAACATATATGGATAGAGCTTATAGTGGGGTCTCGAAAAATAAGTAATTTCTGCTGGGCCTTTATCCTTTTTTTAGGTTCATTAGGATTCGTGTTGGTTGGAACTTCCAGTTATCTCGGTAAGAATTTGATATCTTTAGTTCCGTCTGAGCAAATAAATTTTTTCCCACAGGGTATGGTGATGTCTTTCTACGGGATCGCGGGTCTCTTTATTAGTTCCTATTTGTGGTGCACGATTTCGTGGAATGTGGGTAGTGGCTATGATCGATTCGATAGAAAAGAAGGAATAGTGTGTATTTTTCGTTGGGGATTTCCTGGAAAAAATCGTCGTATCTTCCTACGATTCCGTATGAAAGATATTCAGTCCATCAGAATAGAAGTTAAAGAGGGGATTTATGCTCGTCGTATCCTTTATATGGAAATCAAAGGACAGGGGGCCATTCCCTTAACGCGTAGTGATGAGAATCTGACTCCGCGAGAAATTGAACAAAAAGCTGCCGAATTGGCCTATTTCTTGCGCGTACCAATTGAAGTATTTTGAAATCAACTAGAACTGAAGAAAAAATTCTTTCTCAGTGCAGGGAAAAAATTCAAGAATTCTCTTTTCTTTCTATAGCATAGCTACAAGTTTTTTCAAAATGTTCCTTCGAGCCAAAGTAGACGTATATGGAACGGCCATAAAACGAAACCTTTTTGTCTTGTTTTTCCACTCATTTTTGATCATGACATCACAACAATATTCTTTATAAATATTAATCTGTCTCCGTTTTTACTATGGGGACAGCTGGGGGATTTTTTTTCGAAATATTTTCTATTTTGATAGAAGGGGAGTTCCTTTGGTTCGAAATCCAAATAATATTCATTGAAGTGAGTGGTTCTTTCAGGGATTTTTCGAAAAAGCTTCGAGTTGGATCAATGGAGATATCTGTAAACAAGACTTTTCAAATTATTTCTTCATTCGAATTTGAAGTGGGCTCTTATTTATTTTATTTCTGTATTCTTTATAGATTCAAGAACTAACCGCTGAATCACAAATAAAAAACAAATAAAAAAAAAATAGGGAATGGATTTATAGGTTAGCTGCCTTGTAATAGAACTTATGATTGATAAAAAAATCAAATATTAGATCACATAAATTCGACGAATGAGGTGGGCTCATTAATAATTCCAATTCACGGGTGAAAAAATGGCAAAAAAGAAATCATTTCTTCCTCTTCTATATCTTACATCTATAGTATTTTTACCCTGGTGGATCTCTCTGTCATTTAATAAAAGTCTTGAATCTTGGGTTACTAATTGGTGGAATACTAGGCAATCTGAAACTTTTTTGACTGACATTCAAGAAAAAAGTATTCTAGAAAAATTCATAGAATTAGAAGAACTCGTACTCTTGGAAGAAATGATAAAAGAAGACCCGGAAAGAGATCTACAAACGCTTCGTATTGGGATCCATAAAGAAACGATCCAATTGATCAAGATGTACAATGAGGATCATATCCATAAGATTTTTCACTTATCGACAAATATAATCTGTTTCATTATTTTCAGTGGTTATTCTATTCTGGGTAATGAAGAACTTGTTATTCTTAACTCTTGGGTTCAAGAATTCCTATATAACTTAAGTGACACAATAAAAGCTTTTTCTATTCTTTTATTAACTGATTTATGTATTGGATTCCATTCACCCCATGGTTGGGAACTTATGATTGGCTATGTATACAAAGATTTTGGATTTGCTCATAATGACCAAATTATATCTGGTCTTGTTTCTACTTTTCCAGTCATTCTAGATACAATTTTTAAATATTGGATCTTTCGTTATTTAAATCGTGTATCTCCATCACTTGTAGTGATTTATCATTCAATGAATGACTGATCCAACTAGAATATAATATGTTACATAAGAAAAACATTTAAAGATGTACTTACTCTTTCTTTCTCCCGAGACGAGGATTTCTCCTATTCCTATATTCCAGTAAAATAATTTCAGTAAATGACAGAATTGTGGATAGGGACTATACAAGCGACCTACCTAATTTTATTGTAGAAATTTTCGGGATCAATGATTGGACCATGCAAATTAAAAATACCTTTTCTTGGATAAAGAAAGAGATTACTCGATCTATTTCCGTATCGCTGATGATATATATCATAACTCGGACATCCATTTCAAATGCATATCCCATTTTTGCACAGCAGGGTTATGAAAATCCACGAGAAGCGACCGGGCGTATTGTATGTGCCAATTGTCATTTAGCCAATAAGCCCGTGGAAATTGAGGTTCCACAAGCGGTACTTCCTGATACTGTATTTGAAGCAGTTGTTCGAATTCCTTATGATATGCAAGTAAAACAAGTTCTTGCTAATGGTAAAAAAGGGGGTTTGAATGTGGGGGCTGTTCTTATTTTACCCGAGGGTTTTGAATTAGCCCCCCCCGATCGTATTTCGCCCGAGATGAAAGAAAAGATAGGCAATCTGTCTTTTCAGAACTATCGCCCCACTAAAAAAAATATTCTTGTTATAGGTCCTGTTCCTGGTCAGAAATATAGTGAAATAACCTTTCCTATTCTTTCTCCGGACCCCGCTACTAATAAAGATGTTTACTTTTTAAAATATCCCATATATGTAGGCGGGAATAGAGGAAGGGGCCAAATTTATCCTGACGGGAGCAAGAGTAACAATACAGTTTATAATGCTACAGCGGCCGGTATAGTAAGTAAAATCGTACGAAAAGAAAAAGGGGGATATGAAATAACCATAACAGATGCGTCGGATGGACGTCAAGTGGTTGATATTATCCCCCCAGGACCCGAACTTCTTGTTTCAGAGGGCGAATCTATCAAACTGGATCAGCCATTAACGAGTAATCCTAATGTGGGTGGATTTGGCCAAGGGGATGGAGAAATAGTACTTCAAGATCCATTACGTGTCCAAGGCCTTTTGTTCTTCTTGGCATCTGTTGTTTTGGCACAAATCTTTTTGGTTCTTAAGAAAAAACAGTTTGAGAAGGTTCAATTGTCCGAAATGAATTTCTAGATTCGCAAATTTATCAGCATCGAGTTCATAAAAAGAATCTAATTCTTGTTGGCAATTATTTGTACCGCATTCCTAGTCATAGTATGTATATTGTGAAGAAGACTATTTGACTTTATTTCTTTTTTCTTTATTTTTTTAAGCCAAATTAATTGGAGCAGCATGACTATGTCATTATTGCATTATTGTTTAAATGTCATAGAATAGAAAATAGAATGGATCAATATTTTTTGAGTCTAATAGACTAAAAAGTATAAAATTCAACTGGAGACTAACGATAAAATAAGTAAGTAGAGAATAGAAAGCAAGGGATTCCTTGTCTTTTTAGTCCTCGGCACAAGAAAGGAATTTTACACATTCCTTTCTTGTGCCGACATTATAATGGTTTTTTTTTCTCGTTCATCAAAGATTACTATTCTTAAAGATTACTGTTCTTTGTTTCGATTTTTTACAGGGTTTTAAGAACTCTTTTTCATATTTATTACGTATACATACCAAAAGTAGTAAAAAAAAAATAGGAAAAAATCCTTTGAGAAAATAGAATTTATTCAATGAACTTTTATATAAAAAAAAATTCAACTTTCATGAGATACTAATATAGAGTAGGGGTCTATTCGAAAGGGTTTGGATAATTTCTGGTCTACAGAAATATATATTGGAGTTGTGTCATTCAGGAAAATGAAATCGAGCAATTCCTACTCTTCTTGCTTCTAACGTTGAAAATATCAATAGATTCATCAAGTAATAGATGTTCTAAATCAATTAATGAAGTTTTCAAAAACATTATAAAAACGAAAATGAAATGATGTTTTTTTAAACATCGGAGAAAGTGATCTATTTTTTCATTTATATGGAATAAAATATTCTAAAAGCTTACGAACGCGAGGGCTTAGGGTTCCCTCGTTCGTAAGCTTTCAAGTCTCCAACTTAGTTCATGGGATTATTAGATTATTACAGAGATGAACCTAACCCGGAGTATGAACCATAAAAGAAAATACCTATTAAACCGATTACAAGAATACCAGTTACAGTACCTATTATCCAAAGAGGAATCCTTCCAGTAGTATCGGCCATTTATCCCGCTTTCCTCCACCATTTCATCAAGT